CTTTTTCTTTACGTAGTATTTTTCTTACTATACCTGTTGACGTAGCATTATAGACCGTATTGTTACTCTTACTACCATCAGGATAGATCTGTCCCCTTCCTCGGTTTCCCCCTACATATATGGGATATTTTAAGAAATGAACGTCTTTCTTCGTAGCAGGATCGGGGGAAAGAATGGGAAAGACGATTTCACTATATTTCTGACCGGGAACAGGGCCTATCACAAGAATATTTTTTTTATCGGGACGATAACTCTGAAAAGAGAGATTTCCTATCTTTTCTTTCAACTCAGGAGAAATACGGTCGGGCGGCGCTAATTCGAATCCCTCGGGCAAAATAAGAACAGCACCCACATTTAACCCTCCCTTTTTCCCATTAGCAAGAACTTGTTTCAGTTGCATATCATAAGGAATTCGAAGAACTGCTTCAAATACAGTATCGGGAAGCACAGCTTGGGGAACTTCAATATCCACGGGCTTATTAGCTAAATGGCAATTGGCACATACAATTCGTCCGGTTGCTTCTCGTGGGTTTTCATAACCCTGCTGCGCAAAAATGGGATATGCATTTGAAATAGATGTCCGAGTTATTACATATATCATGATCGATACAGAAATAGATCGAATCATCTGTTCCTTTACCCAAGAAAAAGTATTTCTATTTTCCATGTCCAATCGCAGATCCCAGAATTTCTACAATAAATTAGATAGGTAGCTAAGCTAATCTAGTTCCCTATACACGAGTCTGTTGTCATTCTACTGCAACAGTTGTACTGGAATGATGAATACCTTGAGCAGGTAGAAATAGAAAGAATTTTGCTAAAAAGGAAAAGGGCTTTCTTTCTAAAAGAAGAAAGATGCTAATTTGATTAATATCAGGAGATCAAATGAGTTTATGCTTCACTAATTGAATGATAAATGACTACAAGCGAAGGAGATAGACGGTTTAAATAAAAAAAGACCCAAAATTTCAAACATGTATCTAGAATCACTGGAAAACTACAAACAAAAATAGTGAAAATTAGCTCGTTAGGAGCCCATCCAAGATCATTGTAGACCCAACGAATTAGTAGTTCCCAACCGCGGGTGGAGTGAAATCCAACAAAAAAATCAGTAACTAAAAGAATACTAAAAGCTTTTATTGAGTCATTTAAGTTATAGAAGAATTCCTGAACCCAAGAATTCAAAATGACAAGTTCCTCTTTACCCAGAAAAAAAGAACCACTTAGAATAGCCAAACAGATTATATTTGTCGAGAAATGCAAAATGATATGGAGATGATCCTCATTATCTATTTTGGCCAATTGTATTATTTCCTTGTGTATTCCTATAGGAGGTTTTTGTACATGTGTCTTCGGTTTCTCTTTTATCATTTCGTCCAAGAGAAAAAGTTCTTCTAATTCTATGAATCTTTCTAGAACCTTTTTCTCTTGAATATCAGTTAAGAGAGTTTCGGATTGCCTGGTATTCCACCAATTCTTAATCCAAAGTTCCAGACATTTGTTAAAAGAGAAAGAGACCCCCCAGGGCAAAAGTACGATAAATACAAGATATAGGAAAGAAGGCAATGCTTTCTTTTTTTTCATTTTTGATCTGTAAATTGAGTTGTTAATGAATCCGCTCCATTCGCTGACTCTATTTCATTCGCTGACTCTATATGATATTTCTTTTTCTTTGAAGCAAAAATTCTATAACAAGGTTTGAGACCTTGTATATATTTCTCTTTTTTGTATACTAGTGGAATTTCATTGCATTGGGTTCTTTCTTAGATCTAGATGGAGTGGAATAGAGAAATAGAATAAAAAAAAGCGCTTTCGGATGAAAATGGAAGAATATTATGCCATCACTTGGACAAAACAAATTAGAAGCAATTTTCTCTTATCCTCGTTTGTTCCTTCCTTTAGATAAATACTCGAAAATTCCCTTACAATAACGAATCCAATTTCGAAGGGACCTCCTCCCCGTGTTGAGAAAATCTTCTTCCAATTCGTCCTCATTCAATTCATTTCAAAAAAATGCAATCGGTACTCAAAATACTTCAATTGGTACACGCAAGAAATAGGCCAATTCGGCAGCTTTTTGTTCTATTTCTCGTGGAGTAAAAAACTTCTCATCAGTACGAGTCAAGGGAATGACCCCCTGGCCCCGGATTTCCATATAAAGGATACGACGAGGATAAAGACCCTCTTTAACCTGAATTCTAATTGATTGGATATCCCGCATAAGGAATCGAAGGAAGACGCGACGTTTTATTCCAGGGAATCCCCAACGAAAAATGCACACTATTCCCTCTTTTCTATCGAATCGGTCATAACCACTGCCTACATTCCACAAAATAGTGCACCACAAGTAGGAGCTAATGAATAGGCCCGCGATTCCGTAGAAAGACATCACGACCCCCTGTGGAAAAAAAAGAATTTGTTGAGATGGAAGTACAGATATCATATTCTTACCAAGATAACTGGAAGCCCCAACCGATAAGAATCCTAGTGAACCTAGAAAAAGAATACAGGCCCAGAAAAAATTACCTCTTTTTCGAGAACCTTTTAGAAGTTCTATCCATATGTGTTCTGATCGCCAATTCATATTAGATATACTAAATCCAGCAGCGGTCGATTGAAATTGAGAGAATAAGCTAAATGATTTTGACTTTACTTTTTTTGATTCTGAAATCGCCTTCAGCAACGAGTACTCCTGTGAAATAATTGGTTAGATACATTGACTTTCTATTCAAAAAATATTCGTTGATCCACTTAAAATAAAACTCGCTATACCCGGCTCCGCATATGCATGCATTTATGCTCGTAGCCTATATCCGCATCCATAGCCGTTTTTCGTTTGTGTGTAGAAAGAACCACATACCCTACCATATTACTTACACTAAAAAATATCTGTATTATGATCCTGCGTGGAAATACATTGAGAAAATTCGCCCCCGTCGGTTCTAGACAATCTTATTTTTCTGCACATAAAGAAATAAAGAAGCCATTGCAATTGCCGGAAATACTAAGCCTACTAAAGGCACGAAAATAGAAGGTAAGTTAAAATCCGTCATAGAATAGGTGTCTCAATTCAAATTTACTATTTCTATCTATTCGAAAAATATCTTAAGATTCTTATAATATAATTAAGTATATCTATTATAAGGAATATTGACTATTGTATTTTTTAGTTTGCAAAATAAAGATTTTTTATAGAATACTTTAGTATTCTATAAAAAAAAAAATGAATGGAATGGATAATAAGAAAATTGCAAAAAAAGAGAACTAATTAAAAATTCAAAAGATTTGATTTTTCTTTTCCCGTCCTCACGGCCTTTCTATCCTTCTAATCGAACTTGAAATTGGATTCAAAAGAAAGCGATTGTGAAAATGAAATACCTCTTTCAGAATACCCTTTAAAAAAGGTCTCAGTACGACTTTTAGTCGAATGCGCCCATTTCGAATCCTAAATAAGTTTCGTCTACCTACTTCCACATGCAATACTTCTTCAACCACTCTCGGACCCCTACAAACGCAAGATGCGCGTCAGGTTTTGAAATAAGGATATCCCCCAGCCCCAGTATACCGAAACTCGCTCTTATCCTATCCCACCGGTTGTAAGGATTCATACATAGGGCTTTTTAGTTGATTGATAGTGCCATAAAGTTGAAGCTTTTTTAGACTTTTTTATTAAGCTGTAATTTCCTTCCTGCATACGCGGTCCTCTATTCTCTATAAGCTCATACAATAATGCGCGGTAAAGGCGGAAAAATAGCATACTCAATCAAAATCAAAGGGCAAATTCTCTTACTTACTACAGATCTCATACTACCCCCTTAGACTTTTTAAGGCGATATACCACCCAAAGGGTATGAAAATGCCGGGTGGAGTTAGCTTTTCGATGAAGACCCGTCCCGTGCAGCGAAGTCCTATTAGTAAGACCCCGCGCAAGACGCAAGAATGGATTATAGAAGAATATTATTCCGAATACTCCTCCGGACGCGTATAGTAGCATTTCGATTCCTAATCTTTTTTCATTGATTCTTTCCCAATACAATAAATAAATACAACTATAGTATTTATTTATTGTATTATACCTTTATATATTCTAAATATATAGAATAGAGGAATCTCTATTTGTCAAGTCTCATGATCGTATCAAGATCCATTTTTATTCGGCTCAATCTTAAAAAAAAAAGATTGAGCCGAGTTTAATTGCAATCAATTAGAAGAATAAAGAAGAATTACTGCATTTTGTAACTGATTTTTTCTCTTTCTATTTCGCTTCTTTTTTATTTAGACCTTCTTTATATCTAGTTTTATCTACTTATCTAGTTTATCTACCGGCTCGAACTCGAATTTGATCGCCTTCCATACTTCACAAGCTGCGGCTAGTTCAGGACTCCATTTGCAAGCTGCTCGGATAATTTCATTACCTTCACGAGCAAGATCGCGTCCTTCATTACGAGCTTGTACACAAGCTTCTAAAGCCACCCGATTAGCTGCTGCACCAGGTGCATTTCCCCAAGGATGTCCTAAAGTTCCTCCACCAAATTGTAATACAGAATCATCTCCAAAGATTTCGGTCAGAGCTGGCATATGCCAAACATGAATACCCCCTGAAGCCACCGGTATAACACCTGGCATGGATACCCAGTCCTGAGTGAAAAAGATACCGCGAGCACGATCTTTTTCAATAAAATCATCGCGCAATAAATCAACAAAACCTAAAGTCATTTCGCGTTCCCCTTCTAACTTACCTACTACTGTACCGGCGTGGATATGATCTCCCCCAGACATACGCAATGCTTTAGCTAATACACGAAAATGCATACCATGATTTTTCTGTCTATCAATAACTGCATGCATTGCCCGGTGAATGTGAAGAAGTAGGCCATTGTCGCGGCAATAATGAGCCAAACTAGTATTTGCAGTGAATCCCCCAGTTAAGTAGTCATGCATTACAATAGGAGCCCCTAATTCCCTCGCAAATACAGCTCTCTTAATCATTTCTTCGCATGTACCTGCAGTCGCATTCAAGTAATGCCCCTTGATTTCACCGGTTTCGGCCTGTGCTTTATAAAGAGCTTCGGCACAAAAGACAAAACGGTCCCTCCAGCGCATAAATGGTTGTGAGTTTACGTTTTCATCATCTTTGGTAAAATCAAGTCCACCGCGTAGACACTCATAACACGCTCTACCATAATTTTTTGCGGATAATCCCAATTTTGGTTTAATAGTACATCCCAAAAAAGGACGGCCGTACTTGTTCAACTTATCCCTTTCAACTTGGATACCATGAGGCGGACCTAGGAAAGTTTTTGAATAAGTAGTGGGAATTCGCAGATCCTCCAGACGTAGAGCGCGTAGGGCTTTGAAACCAAATACGTTACCCACAATGGAAGTAAACATGTTAGTAACAGAACCCTCTTCAAATAGGTCTAATGGATAAGCTACATAAGCGATATATTGATTTTCCTCCCCAACAACGGGCTCGATGTGATAGCATCGTCCTTTGTAACGATCAAGACTGGTAAGTCCATCAGTCCAAACAGTTGTCCATGTACCAGTAGAAGATTCGGCAGCTACTGCAGCCCCTGCTTCTTCGGGCGGAACCCCCGGCTGAGGAGTTACTCGGAATGCTGCCAAGATATCAGTATCCTTGGTTTCATACTCCGGGGTGTAGTAAGTCAATTTATAATCCTTAACACCAGCTTTAAATCCAACACTTGCTTTAGTTTCTGTTTGTGGTGACATAAGTCCCTCCCTACAACTCATGAATTAAGAATTCTCACAACGACAGGGTCTACTCGATATGGATTAGGCGTAAATGAAACCTTTGCAAAAATCTTTTAAAACAAAAAGGATATTCAATTAATATCAACTCATTAAAGAAAATGGAGGGCATGCTTAAGTTAATGAATATGTTTCATTCATATATAATGCGTACACCCTGTGTATGTTCTATCCTATAGGAATTCTACTATAGGAATTCGATAGGAATTGAGTTGTTGTTATGGTAAGTTAACATGGTTCATTATTAAACCATGGATTTGATTCACCAAATCCATCATTATTGTATACTCTTTGATAGATATAGCGCAACCCAAATCAATCCCTAATCCTTATTTTACAAGTTCTTAATAGGCCCCTTTCTTATTTTGAATGTAAATACCTAAATACTAAGAAAATTCTCTGTTGACAGCAATCTATGCTTCACAGTAGTATATATTTTGTATATCGAAGTTCTAGATAGGAAAGTAGAGTAGGGACAGATCCTCCACAAAAGGCGAAATGTATATGAAAAAAAGATTGATTGAACTTTCCAACGGACTCATTCCATGAGTAAATGATTGAATGGGATTCGCTTGGGCAACGAAATCAAGTCCTGGTCCCCTTTTCTCTCTTATTGAATTAACTAATTCATTTCCTTTTGACTTTCGGATTTTTGGCTCTTTTTTTGGATTTGATTTGGCATTATTCAACAAGAAAAAAAGCAAAATTTCGACAAATTCCTTTTTTTTTGAAAATTATGTGATAATTATGAGAACCAATCCTACTACTTCTCGTCCCGGGGTTTCCACAATTGAGGAAAAAAGCACAGGGCGTATCGATCAAATTATTGGGCCCGTGCTGGATATCACTTTTCCCCCAGGCAAGTTACCTTATATTTATAACGCTTTGGTAGTCAAGAGTAGAGACACTGCCGGTAAGCAAATTAATGTGACTTGTGAGGTACAACAATTATTGGGAAATAATCGAGTTAGAGCTGTAGCTATGAGTGCTACAGACGGGTTGATGAGAGGAATGGAAGTGATTGACACGGGAGCTCCTCTCAGTGTTCCAGTCGGTGGAGCTACTCTCGGACGAATTTTCAACGTTCTTGGGGAACCTATTGACAATTTGGGTCCTGTAGATACTAGTGCAACATTCCCTATTCATAGATCTGCGCCTGCCTTTATCGAGTTAGATACGAAATTATCCATCTTTGAAACAGGTATTAAGGTGGTCGATCTTTTAGCTCCTTATCGACGTGGGGGAAAAATCGGACTATTTGGGGGGGCTGGAGTAGGGAAAACAGTACTCATCATGGAATTAATCAACAACATTGCTAAAGCTCATGGAGGCGTATCCGTATTTGGCGGAGTAGGGGAACGGACTCGTGAAGGAAATGATCTTTATATGGAAATGAAGGAATCCGGAGTAATTAATGAAAAAAATATTGAGGAATCAAAGGTAGCTCTAGTCTATGGCCAAATGAATGAACCGCCGGGAGCTCGTATGAGAGTTGGTTTAACTGCCCTAACTATGGCAGAATATTTCCGAGATGTTAATAAGCAAGACGTGCTTCTATTCATCGATAATATCTTTCGTTTTGTTCAAGCAGGATCGGAGGTATCCGCTTTATTAGGGAGAATGCCCTCCGCAGTGGGTTATCAACCTACTCTTAGTACAGAAATGGGTTCTTTGCAAGAAAGAATTACTTCTACCAAAAAGGGATCTATAACTTCGATCCAAGCGGTTTATGTACCTGCGGACGATTTGACCGACCCTGCTCCTGCCACAACATTTGCACATTTGGATGCTACTACCGTACTTTCCAGAGGATTAGCTTCCAAGGGTATTTATCCAGCAGTAGATCCTTTAGATTCAACCTCAACTATGTTACAGCCTCGGATCGTTGGCAACGAACATTATGAAACTGCGCAAAGAGTTAAGCAAACTTTACAACGTTACAAAGAACTTCAGGACATTATCGCAATTCTTGGGTTGGATGAATTATCGGAGGAGGATCGTTTAACTGTAGCAAGAGCACGAAAAATTGAACGTTTCTTATCACAACCGTTCTTTGTGGCAGAAGTTTTTACCGGTTCTGCAGGAAAGTATGTTGGTCTTGCAGAAACAATTAGGGGATTTCAACTAATCCTTTCCGGAGAATTAGACGGCCTACCCGAACAGGCTTTTTATTTGGTGGGTAACATCGATGAAGCTAGCACGAAAGCTATAAACTTAGAAGAGGAGAACAAATTGAAGAAATGAAATTAAATCTTTATGTACTAACTCCTAAGCGAATTATTTGGGATTGTGAAGTGAAAGAAATCATTTTATCTACTAATAGTGGCCAAATTGGCGTATTACCAAACCACGCCCCCATTAACACAGCTGTAGATATGGGTCCTTTGAGAATACGCCTCCTCAACGACCAATGGTTAATGGCGGTTCTGTGGAGCGGTTTTGCGAGAATAGTTAATAATGAGATCATCATTTTAGGAAATGATGCGGAACTGGGTAGTGACATTGATCCGGAAGAAGCTCAACAGGCACTTGAAATAGCCGAAGCTAACTTGAGTAGAGCTGAGGGTACGAAAGAATTGGTTGAAGCGAAGCTAGCTCTCAGACGAGCTAGGATACGAGTCGAGGCTATCAATTGGATTCCCCCATCCAATTGAAGACAATCCAAAGGTTTAGTTGATACAAAGAAAAAGGGAAGAGGAGTAGAAAAAGTTATTAGATAGCGAAGCGAAGTAAGTCCAATGCTATCTAGTAATTTTTCTACCTACCTACCTACTATTGGATTTGAACCAATGACTCCCGCCGTATGAAAGCAATACTCTAACCACTGAGTTAAGTAGGCAATTTATCACCACAAAGGAAGACCCATTACTTCGATCGATTATGGATCGAATCCTTTTTATAAGCAATACTGCTCCGTTATTACTATGTTATATAGTAAGCAGATCAAAGGGATATCCTCTGGCATTAGAGAATATTCATCTTGACAAGAAATTATCTATATGTTAAGATATCTCTGACAAGGGCTATAGCTCAGTTCGGTAGAGCAACTCGCTTACACGTGCGCCAATGCTTTTCAAGGGAGCTTATTATGCAATGAACATAATTGATCTTATTGCAAAATCAATGTCTTACTTCATGGATTCGAGAGAATAGGAGAACAGTAGCCTGACAAACAGTCGGTTCAGTCCGATTCAGGTGCCAATTCAGGTGCCTAATCAAATAGAACCCTTATTGATTTGCTAGTTGATAAGGTAAATATCCAGCCCACTAAATGCTAGGCGTAATGAGGATAAGGGCCTCCAAAAAACTTCTTTTCGTTCTATGAACTTTAAGGTGTATGAAGTCTCATAGTCAACTCTTGCAGCGGAACGATAGAGACTCCATTTCACTTAGGTTGATTTAATTTAGGCCGGAGGCAGACCTAAGTCAAGGTAATCCTCCTTTGAAACACTTTGGTATTGCTCCTAGATAGATCATAATACAAATAATCAATCAGAGCACAGGGAGCCATCTCATTATCTTTCCGTAAAGAAAAACTATGGTGGACTAACTGATCTTTACATCAGTTGATGAAAGAGCCCAATGCAAAAAAATGCATGTTGAGTCTTTGAAACAGTTCGAATCATTTCGATAATAATCCGTTTGATCTGTTTTACCGAGAAGGTCTACGGTTCGAATCCGTATAGCCCTAATATGTCCTATTTTTAGATTTTAGGATAGAGATCCTATGTTTCCTTTAGTATAGTTTTCATTTTCTCATTAGTACTTGTTTATAGACTGGACGGTCGCTTGCGCCATAGAATAGAGATAAAAGCATTACCACAGGCTCATTCTTCGAAAATCATAGAGACAGGAAAAGAAAAACGAATTTCTATCAAATCAATAGAAGGAAGGATCCCTTACCCTATTTGAATTCCATCCTCCTTCAAATAGGATATGCTCTAAGTCCCTAGACTTCCCTATAATAACTGCAATGATTTTCTCCATCTTGCGAATTCCTACTTTGTTTGAAGTATATTACTTTGCTTATAGATACGTTATCTAAATCGATCTACTTTAAATAGAAAAATAGAAATAAAATCCAAAAATAAAGAAAGAGTAAATAAGAAAACAGAATATTCTGTCTCATAGTTCTGAAATAGAGTTCTTTATTTTTTCTTTTTATAGTATTACTCCTCATTAGGCTGCATACATTAGTCATCCTATCTTAATTAGGTTCTAATTA